TTTGTTTACTAAACTAAATATAGAAAATGCAATTTAAATGATTTGTGAATGACGAATAAAAAAATTCTATGGAATCAGCAAAGATACGTTAGATTAGATACCATTTCTCATTATCAATACGTTGACAATTTCACAAAACTGTTCATACTATGGTTCGTAGTATGATGTAGGTCGCGTAGGTATGCCCCCATCGTCTAGTGGTTCAGGACATCTCTCTTTCAAGGAGGCAGCGGGGATTCGACTTCCCCTGGGGGTAGGGTACTAATATGATTATAAATAAGCCTAAGGGTTTTTTCTGGGTCGATGCCCGAGTGGTTAATGGGGGCGGACTGTAAATTCGTTGGCAATTTGTCTACGCTGGTTCAAATCCGGCTCGACCCAACAATTCGTTGATCCATCATGAGATAATAGAATCCGTTTGTCTTTTAGATTCGATATTTTATTTTTATTTGTTTACACAAATTCACAAATTTTGGTCTTGGTACTAATCTATATTCATATCTCGATTTTTACGTATAAGGATTACCAATAAATTAATCTCTTCCACTCTCATTAACTTAAAAGTGCATTTACGTGGATATGTATACATATTCGTGTTTATTTTTTTTTTGACAACACAGTGATTCTAATGAAATAGTTAAAGTGAAATCATAAGAATATTTAATTTATGTTGTATTTCTTGGGATTGTAGTTCAACTGGTTAGAGCACCGCCCTGTCAAGGCGGAAGCTGCGGGTTCGAGCCCCGTCAGTCCCGACGAAGCCAATAAATAATTTCCAGTTTCTGTGGGCGGAAGGGACGAACTCGTTTCCAACGGGAAAGATTGATTTGATAAGAAAAACAAATCAATATGGAAAATGATTTCAACTAATACCGATTGATGGTAGGGAGTGGATTAGGAATCGTAAAGGAGTTTTACTTTTTCGATTGGGTCGCCCGACCCTTTAATTATCAATAAATTTCATTATGTGTTCGCACGAAACATATGAAATTTATTTTCTTATCCGATTCATGATGAAAAATCGATTTGAGAGTCAGATATTGTTATTCATGATATTGATCCGATTCAATATCATAGAGATGTAATTTGTATTTTCATTCCATTGAATTTATTATGATATGACCGAAAGGTTTCTCATCTCTATGGGATTCAATCCCGAGTTATTTATTGAAAAGTAAAAAAATACTATGAAATTATGGAAGTAAACATTTTTGCATTTATTGCTACTATACTGTTCATTTTAGTTCCGACTGCTTTTTTACTTATCCTTTATGTAAAAACGGCTAGTCAAAATGATTTTTCAAAATGATGAATTTGAAGAAAACTTGACTTCTTAGTTCTTAACTAAGGTGAACTCGAATCCGTGATCTTTTATGATACTCGACAGCTCGACAGTATGATAGAAAGAAATATATGAATTCTTCTTTCTACCATACTATACTATAATTTACTTGTAGTGTAATTATAATGTATAAAGTTTGTAGGTAGTATATCGTATATTATATGTATAAAGATAAAGAAAGATACAAGTTGAAATAATTGAAAGCAAATTATGACTCACATGACTCTAATTACGAAATTCCTAGAGGTATTCTTCTTTTTCCAAAACAAAAATAGAATGATATCAAATTATTAAGAAGGATTTGAGTGGGCTGTTGACAAACGATTCAAGGAGTTTCTTTTTAAAATTTAGTTAGAGAGAGGGGGCAGGGGGCCACTGTTAACTCTCGAATCATGTAATATGAAATGGATCGATATAAAACATAGTATTTCGTTGTCCACCCACCATATTTGAATACCAATACCAAATCTGTGAAACAAAAAAAGGTAAAAAAATCAAAAGAAAGAGGGTCTGTCTTCATTATCTAGTTTTAGCTAAGAGTCGAGCCGGTTCATCGAAATAGAATAAAAATATGAACATTGAAATATTTGTTTAATTGAAAAGGTGTATTATTCATATAATACATTTAATTGAATACATTAATCCAAACTAGAATCAGAATCGAATGGAATTTTTAAATAACGATAGTTTTCTTTAATATTTAACATAGTCAATAATGTTTTGAAGAACAATCTATCACAAAATTGATACAGTTTGATTCCCCAACTCAATTACGAGTACCTTTTCCCTTTAGAGTCCATTTCTTCCCCATACTACAAGTGAAAGGGAAAATGTAAAGACTACCATTAAAGCAGCCCAAGCGATACTTACTATATCCATGTGAATTATGTCTCCTATTTTATTTTTAGTTTATTTTCAGTATTGTTTACTAATATTAATGAATATAAAATATTAAAATATAATAATAATATATATATATATAATAGTGTAATCAATAGAACAGAGTCAAAGGAGGGTACTGACTCAACATTTATATTAAATTGAAGAATTCGTCAAATCAATTTCTAAAAAGTTCCTAGACAATATTGTTATCTGTTTCTGCTGATGAACAATTTGACGAATTATATCATCAGAACAGAATTGGGGGATTTCGGGTCTTTTGTTGATCAGGCGACACCCGGATTTGAACTGGGGAAAGGGGATTTGCAGTCCCGCGCCTTACCACTCGGCCATGCCGCCAAAATGATACAATACAAATTTGTATTGTATCTTGAATCCCCCTTTCTCTATGACACAAAATGACCCAATAAAATTTTACTTGATATATTCCTAAATTAGGAATATATGTAAACCTAAAAATTATTCTATGGTAATCGGAATGGTAATCGGATATATTATCTAAATATAAAAATGAATATAATATCGATATTCTAAAAAAATTATTGTGCTTTCATTTTTCATTGACGTTGAATAGAGAATCAAAATTTTGATAGAACGTTACTGGGGCTGAAAAAACTGTCCATAAAAAGAAACACGGAGAGAAATGTATAGATATTATCGACACCTATATCTATATATATTTAGAATTAAAAAAAAATGCCTAAGCTAAAAAACGAAGTCTATATTGTTTCTGATTATCTTTAAAACAGATCAAATCCTGTTTTACCAATAATATACTTATCATTAAGTCTACGTGGCACAGAATTACGTTTCTAGGCATTTTTTTTTTTGTTTTTGTTGCAGGTTCCAATTAAATTGGAGTCCAAAATTCTCTTTATTTGATTCTTATGTTCATACGTATTTCATACATGCCCATTTCATGGGGTTGGTTGAGTAAAATTTCATGTGATTTTGTAAACAGAATAAAAATTCCACAATGGAATGGGATTTTGTCAATAAAATAAATGGTAAATTAAAAATGCTCTGGGATGGAAATGAGGGAATGTCTACAATACCGGGGTTGAATCAGATACAATTTGAAGGATTTTGTAGGTTCATTGATCAGGGCTTGATGGAAAAACTTTATAAGTTTCCCAAAATTGAAGATGCGGATCAAGAAATTGAATTTCAATTATTTGTGGAAACATATCAATTAGTAGAACCGTTGATAAAAGAGAGGGATGCTGTGTATGAATCACTCACATATTCTTCTGAATTATATGTATATTCAGGATTAATTTGGAAAACCAGTAGGGATATAAAAGAACAAACCATTTTTATTGGAAACATTCCTCTAATGAATTCTCTGGGAAATTCTATAGTAAATGGAATATACAGAATTGTGATCAATCAAATATTGCAAAGCCCAGGTATTTATTACCGGTCAGAGTTAGACCATAACGGGATTTCGGCCTATACCGCTACTATAATATCAGATTGGGGAGGAAGATCAGAATTAGAGATTGATAAAAAGGAAAGGATATGGGCTCGTGTGAGTAGGAAACAAAAAATATCTATTCTAGTTCTATCATCAGCTATGGGTTCGCATCTAAGACAAATTCTAGAAAATGTTTGCTACCCCGAAATTTTCTTGTCTTTTTTAAATTTAAATGAAAAGGAGAAAAGAAGAATTGGGTCAAAAGAAAGTGCCATTTTGGAGTTTTATCAACAATTTTTTTGTATAAGTGGGGATCCAGTATTTTCTGAATCCTTATGTAAAGAATTACAACAGAAATTCTTTCAACAAAAGTGTGAATTAGGAAGTATTGGTCGACGAAATATGAATCAGAGACTGAAACTTGATATACCTCAAAACAATTTCTTTTTATTACCACGAGATATATTGGCAGCTGCGGATCATTTGATTGGGATGAAACTTGGAATGAGTACACTTGACAATATGAATCATCTGAAAAATAAACGTATTCGTTCTGTAGCGGATCTCTTACAAGATCAATTAGGATTGGCGCTGGTTCGTTTAGAAAATGTTGTTCAAGGGACTATATGTAGATCAATTAGGTATAAATGGACACCGACCCCTCAGAATTTGGTAACCTCAACTCCATTAACAATCACTTATGAATCTTTTTTCGGTTTACACCCATTATCTCAAGTTTTGGATCGAACTAATCCATTGACACAAATAGTTCATGGGAGAAAATCAAGCCATTTGGGCCCTGGGGGGTTGACAGAACGAACTGCTAGTTTTCCAATACGAGATATTCATCCTAGTCACTATGGACGTATTTGCCCAATTGACACTTCTGAAGGAATAAATGTTGGTCTTATTGGATCGTTAGCAATTTATTCGAGGATTGGTCGTTGGGGATCTCTAGAAAGCCTATTTTATGTTTCTGAAATTTATGAAAAAAAAATAAGGATGATTTATTTATCATCAAGTATGGATGAATACTATATGGTAACGGCGGTAAATTCTTTGGTATTGAATCGAAGTATTCAGGAAGAACAGGTTGTTCCGGCTCGATACCGTCAAGAATTCCTAACTATTGCATGGGAACAGGTTCATCTTCGAAGTATTTTTCCTTTCCAATATTTTTCTATTGGAGCTTCTCTTATTCCTTTTATCGAGCATAATGATGCAAATCGGACTTTAATGAGTTCTAATATGCAACGACAGGCGGTTCCGCTTTCGAGGTCCGAGAGGTGCATTGTTGGAACTGGGTTGGAACGGCAAGCGGCTCTAGATTCGGGTGTTACCGTTATAGCGGAACGGGGGGGGAAGATCATTTATACCGATACTGATAAGATCCTTTTATCAGACAGTGTAGATACTTTCAGCATTTCATTAGTTATGTATCAACGTTCCAACAAAAATACGTGTATGTTTCAAAAACCAAAAGTTTGGAAGGATAAATGCATTAAAAGAGGACATATTTTGGCTGACAGCACTGCAACGGTTGGTGGTGAACTTGCTTTGGGTAAAAACGTATTAGTAGCTTATATGTCATGGGATGGTTATAATTTTGAAGATGCAGTACTCATTAGCGAGCGTTTAGTATATGAAGATATTTATACGTCTTTTCACATACAGAAATATGAAATTCAAACTCATGTGACAAGACAAGGTCCCGAAAAGATCACTACTAAAATACCGCATTTAGAATCTCATTTACTTCGAAATTTAGACAAAAAAGGAATTGTGATGCTGGGATCTTGGGTAGAGGCGGGTGATATTTTAGTAGGTAAATTAACGCCTCAGGTGGCGAAAGAATTGTTGTATGCCCCAGAAGATAAATTATTACGCACTATACTTGGCATTCAAGTTTCCACTTCAAAAGAAACTTGTCTAAAACTACCTACAGGTGGTAGAGGTCGAGTTATTGATGTGAGATGGGGCTGGAGAAAGAGAGGTTCTAATTATAATCCAGAAAGAATTTGTGTATATATTTTACAGAAACGCGAAATAAAAGTCGGCGATAAAGTGGCCGGAAGGCATGGAAATAAAGGTATCATTTCAAAAATTTTACCGAGACAAGATATGCCTTATTTGCAAGATGGAAGACCTGTTGATATGGTCTTCAACCCGTTAGGGGTACCTTCACGAATGAATGTAGGACAGATATTTGAATGCTCACTCGGGTTAGCAGGAAGTCTGCTAGACAGACATTATCGCATAGGAGCTTTTGATGAGAGATATGAACAAGATGCTTCGAGAAAACTTGTGTTTTCTGAATTATATGAAGCCAGTAGGCAAAGGGTAAATCCATGGGTATTTGAACCCGAGTATCCGGGAAAAAGTAGAATATTTGATGGAAGAACAGGGGATTCTTTTGAACAACCTGTTCTCATAGGAAATCCTTATATTTTAAAATTAATTCATCAAGTTGATGATAAAATACATGTACGTTCCAGCGGACATTACGCACTTGTTACACAACAACCCCTTAGAGGAAGGGCTAAGCGGGGGGGACAACGGGTAGGAGAAATGGAGGTTTGGGCTCTAGAAGGATTGGGGGTTGCTCATATTTTACAAGAGATGCTTACTTATAAATCGGATCATATTAGAGCTCGGCAGGAGGCACTTGGTACTACCATCGTTGGAAGAACAATATCGAATCCTGAGGATGCTCCAGAATCTTTTCGATTACTCGTTCGAGAACTACGATCCTTAGCTCTGGAACTGAATCATTTCCTTGTATCTGAAAAGAACTTCCGGATTACTAGGAAGGAAGTTTAATCGAATCGGAATGCATTTTTATTTTTCTTCTATGATCGATCGTTATAAACATCAACAACTCCGAGTTGGCTCGGTTTCTCCTCAACAAATAAGCGCTTGGGCTAATAAAATATTATCGAACGGAGAGAGAGTTGGAGAGGTGACAAAACCCCATACTTTTCATTATAAAACTAATAAACCGGAAAAAGATGGATTATTTTGTGAAAGAATCTTTGGGCCTATAAAAAGCGGAATTTGTGCTTGTGGAAATTTTCGAATAATCGAAAAAGAAAACCAAAAATTTTGTCAAAAATGTGGAGTCGAATTTGTGGATTCTAGAACACGACGATATCAAATGGGCTACATCAAACTGGCTTGCCCAGTAACTCATGTGTGGTATTTGAAACGTCTTCCTAGTTATATTGCGAATCTTTTAGATAAACCTATTAAAGAATTAGAAGGTTTAGTATACTGCGATGTGTGATTTGATCGAAATATAGATTTTACAGATTCGAAATGATAAACTGTCATCCCACACAATCCACTTGGGATGCCCCAATTATGACATGCTTTTGGGGGAGAAATAATATAAAGCTCAAAATTTTGGAGTATTCAATACTCCAAAAAAGGGGATTGATCTATGGTTGATTCCGTAACAAATCCAAATAAATAGGAATCTCCAGTTGTACTTCGTTAAAACAAAACTTCTTTTTTTTAATATTAAATTAAAGTAAAATTCCAAAATCAAAATGATGTTTATTTTTTGAGTAAGCAAATTTTTCATGATTATAAGAGCCTATCTATCGCGTAGAGGCTTGAAGGACATCGTCGCATAATCGTCGAAGTAAAATTAAAATATTGGGACCTAAAAGATCGAATAGAACGATATATAAACAAGTAAATCTGTTTTGAATTCGAAGACACTCCTTTAATTAAAGCGGATTCATGATTCGAAGGGAAGTAGAATACTCAATAATTTCAAAATTTTATTTATGTCGTACTAAAGAATTCAGAAAATAGAAGTTCGAAACTCTAAACTAAGTCAAAAAAAGTCATGGTTTTAAAAATGGAAAATTAATTAACGAACTTGAGTAAGAAGTCTATTTTTAAGGTTTTTTTTTTAAGCGAGAATAACTTTCTATATTTGGTATAACTACTTGAGCCGGATGAGAGGAAACTTTCACGTCCGGTTTTGAGGGGGGGGAGATCTTATAGTATCCTATCCCAATTTTTCTTTTGCTAGGTCTATAATGAAAAAACCGACTTTCTTACGATTACGAGGTTCATTCGAATATGAAATTCAATCTTGGAAATATAGCATCCCCTTTTTTTTTACTACCCAAGGCTTCGATACATTTCGAAATCGCGAAATCTCTACTGGAGCAAGGGCCATCCGAGAACAATTAGCCGATCTGGATTTGCGAATTATTATAGATTATTCATTTTTTGAATGGAAAGAATTAGGGAAAGAGGGGTCCACAGGTAATGAATGGGAAGATCGAAAGGTTGGAAGAAGAAAGGATTTTTTGGTTAGACGCATGGAATTAGCTAAATATTTTATTCGAACGAATATCGAACCAGAATGGATGATTTTGTGTCTATTACCAGTTCTTCCCCCCGAACTAAGACCGATCATTCAAATAGATGGAGGTAAACTAATGAGTTCGGATATTAATGAACTATATAGAAGAGTTATCTATCGGAACAATACTCTTAATGACCTATTAATAGCAAGTAGGTCTACTCCGGGGGAATTAGTAATGTGTCAGGAGAAGTTAATACAAGAAGCCGTGGATACACTTCTTGATAATGGAATTCGTGGACAACCAATGAGGGATGGTCATAATAAAATTTATAAGTCGTTTTCTGGTGTAATTGAAGGAAAAGAGGGAAGATTTCGTGAAACTTTACTTGGCAAACGAGTCGATTATTCAGGACGTTCCGTTATTATCGTAGGTCCATCACTTTCATTACATCAATGTGGATTACCTCGCGAAATAGCAATCGAGCTTTTCCAGATATTTGTAATTCGCGGTCTAATTAAACAACATATTGCTTCGAACATAGGAGTTGCGAAGAGTAAAATTCGGGACAAAGAACCCATTGTATGGGAAATACTTCAGGAAGTTATGCAAGGGCATCCTGTATTGCTGAATAGAGCACCTACTCTGCATAGATTAGGCATACAGGCATTCCAACCCATTTTAGTGGAAGGACGCGCTATTTGTTTACACCCATTAGTTTGTAAGGGATTCAATGCAGATTTTGATGGAGATCAAATGGCTGTTCATGCGCCTTTATCTTTGGAGTCTCAAGCGGAGGCTCGTTTCCTTATGTTTTCTCATATGAATCTCTTGTCTCCAGCTATTGGTGATCCCATTTCTGTTCCAACTCAAGATATGCTTATTGGACTCTATTTATTAACGATCAGAAATAGCCGAACTATTTGTTCAAATCGGTATAACCCGTGGAATTTCAAAAATTATAAATCTCAAAATGAAAATGAAAGAGTTGATAATAAAAATCATGATACTAAATATATTAAAAAATACTCCTTTTCTAATTCTTATGATGTAATTGGAACTTCTCGGCATAAAATAAGCAATTTAGATATCGATAGTCTTTTGTGGCTTCGGTGGCGACTAGATCAACACTTTATTGCTTCAAGAGAAGCTCCTATCGAAATTCATTATGAATCCTTGGGTACTTATCATGAAATTTACCAATACTATCTAAAAGTAAGAAGTGTAACAAAAGACATTCGTTGTATATACATTCGAACTACTATTGGTCAAATTTCCCTTTATAGAGAAATCGAAGAGGCCATACAAGGATTTTCTCGGGCCTGCTCATAGGGTACCTAATCAATACGATGAAAGTTCATGTCTCAATCAATGGTTCAACTAGTATCATAGTTCCTCCCCTTCCACGTGAATCACAATCGATAAAAGGAAGTGTTTGAATCACCGACTTAAACCCATTGTTGAATCCTACTAAGCAGAATATAGAGGTACTTATGGCAGAAGGGGTCAATTTGGTCTTTCACAATAAAATAATAGATGGAACTGCCATGAAACGACTTATTAACGGATTACTGGATCACTTCGGAATGGCATATACATCACACATCTTGGATCAAGTAAAAACTATGGGTTTTCAGCAAGCCACTGCTACATCTATTTCATTAGGAATTGATGATCTTTTAACAGTTCCCACAAAAGGATGGCTAATCCAAGATGCTGAAAAACAAAGTTTCATTTTGGAAAAAAACTATCATGTTGGGAGTATACACGCGGTAGAAAAATTACGTCAATCTATTGAGATATGGTCTATTACAAGTGAATATTTGCGACAAGAAATGAATCCCAATTTTAGGATGACTGATCCCCTTAATCCCGTCCATTTAATGTCTTTTTCGGGAGCTCGAGGAAATGCATCTCAGGTACATCAATTAGTGGGTATGAGAGGATTAATGTCGGATCCCCAAGGACAAATGATTGATTTACCCATTCAAAGCAATTTATGCGAAGGCCTTTCGTTAACAGAATATATTATTTCTTGCTACGGAGCTCGCAAAGGAGTTGTCGATACTGCTGTACGAACATCAGATGCTGGATATCTCACACGCAGACTTGTTGAAGTAGTTCAACACATTGTTGTACGTAGAACGGATTGCGGAACTATAAAAAGTATTTCTGTGAGTCCTCGAAAAGGGATGCTGCTGGAAATAATTTTTAGCCAAACATTAATTGGTCGTGTATTAGCAGATGATATATATACGGGTTCTCGATGTATTGCCGCCCGTAATCACGATATTGGAATTGGGCTTGCCAATCGATTAAGAACCTTTCGAGGACAACCAATATTGATTCGAACCCCCTTTACGTGTAGAGGTACATCTTGGATCTGTCGATTATGTTATGGTCGGAGTCCTACTCATGGTGACCTCGTCGAATTAGGAGAAGCTGTAGGTATTCTTGCGGGTCAATCTATTGGAGAGCCGGGTACTCAACTGACATTACGAACTTTTCATACCGGTGGAGTATTCACAGGGGGGACTGCAGGACATGTACGGGCCCCCTCTAATGGAAAAATAAAATTCAATGAGTATTTGGTTCATCCCACACGTACACGTCACGGACACCCTGCTTTTCTATGTTATATCGATTTGTATGTAATTATTGAGAGTGCCGATTTTATACATAACGTTAAGGTTCCACCAAAAAGTTTTCTTTTAGTTCAAAATGATCAATATGTAAAATCGGAACAGGCGATTGCTGAGATTCATTCGGGAATATCCACTTGGAATTTAAAAGAAAGGGTTCGAAAACATATTTCTTCTGACTTAGAGGGGGAAATGCATTGGAGTACCGATGTGTACCATGCACCTGAATTTACATATAGTAATGTTCATCTCTTACCAAAAACAAGTAATTTATGGATATTATCGGGAGGTCCGTGCCGATCCACCGTAGCCCCCCTTTTGCTCCATAAGGATCAAGATCAAATGAAGGTTTTTTCTCGTTCTGTCGAACGAAAGTTTTTTTCTAACCTATCAGTGACTAATGATCACGTGAGACACAAATTATTTAGTTTTAATTTTTCTGGTAAAAAAGAAGAGAGCATTCCTGATTATTCAGAACTTAATCGAATCATATACACGGATCGTGATAATCTCCTATATACATTCATTCTCGCCAAAAATTCTGATCTATTGGCAAAGAGGCGTAAAAACAGATTTTGCATCCCATTTCAATCAATTCCAGAACGAGAAAAAGAACTAATATCCCATTCGGGTATAGTGATTGAACTATCCATAAATGTTATTTTCCGTAGAAAAAAAAGGATTGCATATTTCGACGATCCTAGATACAAAAGAAAGAATTCGGGAATTAATAAATATGAGACTATTATAAAGTCTCACGTTAAAAAAAAGGATTTGGTTGAGTATCGAGGAGTTAAAAAAATTAGTATTAGTAAAGGAAAAAACAAAAAAGAGAAACTATTTTTCATTCCAGAGGAAGTGCATATCTTACCTCGATCTTCTTCCATAATGGTACGAAACAGTAGTATCATTGGAATAGGTACACGAATTACTTTAAATAGAAGAAGCAGTGCATGTGGATTGGTACGCGTGGAGATAAAAAAAAAATTTTTTGAATTAACAATTTTTTCTGGCGATATCTATTTTACTGGAAAAACCAATACTGTAAAAATCGATAAGATATTTTGCCACAGTGACATCTTGATATCACCAAGACCTGGAAAAACAAATTCCAAGGAATTCAAAAAAAAACGTAAAAATTTGGTTTATGCCCAACGGATTACATTTACCAAGAAAAAGTATTTTGTTTTGGTTCGACCTGTAGTCATATCTGAAACAGCGGGGGATATAAGTTTAACAAAACTCTTCCCGCAAGATGGGTTACAGGAAGCGGATAATGTTCAACTTCAAGTTGTCAATTCTATCGTGGGTAAACCCATCATTTTGGGAGGATTTGCTGGCATAAGTATTCAATTATTTCGGACGTGTTTAGTATTGAATTGGAACCAAGACAAAAAAGAATTTTCGATAGAACAGGCCTATACTTCCCTTGTTGAAGTAAGAGCAAAGGGTTTAATGCGCAATTTTCTAAGAATTGACTTAGTGAAATCTCCTATTTCGTATACCGGAAAAAGAAATGATCCGTCAGGTTCAAGATTTATTTCTGATAATAGATCAGATCGCATCAATATCAATCCCTTTTATTACAAGACAAGAAAGATTCAAGAATCGCTTAGCCAAAATCAAGGAACTATTCGTACGTTTTCATTATTGAATAGAAATAATGAATATAAACCTTTGATAATTTTGTCATCATCGGATTGTTCTCGAACAGGTTTCTTCAACGGTGTAAAATATCACAATAAAAAAAAATCCATTAAAAGGAATTCCAGAATTGATTCGTTGGGACCTGTAGGAATAGCCCTTACAATTGTGAATTTGGATTTTTTTTACTATTTCATAACTCATAATCAGATCTTGGTAACTAACTATTTGCAACTTGACAATTTAAAAAATATTTTTGAAGTGCTTAAATTTTATTTCATAGGTGAAAATGGAATAATTTATAATAATATCGGTATATGCAGTAACATAATTTTGAATCTATTCCATTTGAATTGGTATTTTCTCCACTATAATTATTATTGTGAGGAGACATCCACAATAATGAATCTTGGGCAGTTTATTTGTGACAATGTATGTATAACAAAAAATGTACCACACAAAAAATCCGGCCAAGTCTTAATTGTTCAAATTAGTTCTGTAGTAATAAGAGCAGCTCAGCCTTATTTAGCCACTCCCGGCGCAACTGTTCATGGCCATTATGGGGAAATATTTTACGAAGGAGAGACATTAGTTACATTTATATATGAAAAATCCAAATCTGGTGATATAACACAGGGTCTTCAAAAGGTGGAACAGGTCTTAGAAGTTCGTTCGGTTGATTCAATATCAATGAATCTGGAAAGGCGGGTTAGGGGTTGGAACGAACGTATAACAAGAATTATTGGCATTCCTTGGGTTTTCTTGATTGGTGCTGAGCTAACTAGAGTACAAAGTCGTATTTCTTTGGTTCATAAGATCCAAGAAATTTATCGATCTCAGGGGGTTCAAATTCATAATAAACATATAGAGATGATTGTCCATCAAATAACATCAAAAGTGGTGGTATCCGAAGATGGAATGTCTAATGTTTTTTTACCTGGAGAGTTGATTGGATTGTTACGAGCGAAGCGAACGGGGCGTGCTTTTGAAGAAGCCATTTGTTATCAAGTTATATTATTGGGAATAACGAGAACAGCTTTGAACACTCAAAGTTTTATATCCGAAGCGAGTTTTCAAGAAACCGCTCGAGTTTTAGCAAAAGCCTCTCTCCGGGGTCGTATCGATTGGTTGAAAGGGTTGAAAGAAAATGTTGTTCTGGGGAGTATGATACCCGCCGGAACTGGATTCATAGGATTTGCGCACCGTTCAAGGCAAGATAACAACATTCCTTTAGAACCCTCAAAAACAAAAAAAACAAATCTATTCGGGGGGGAAATAGGAGATCTTTTGTTCTACCACAGAATATTTTTTGATTCTTCCATTTTAAACGATTCTCAGAAGATATATCAGAACAAATTTTTTATAGGATTTAAGGATTCTTAAAATAAGAACAGATTTTTCCTTCTAATTCCGCGAATTGTGCCAGTTCAAAATAGAAACGAATTAACCAACAGTTCATTTTTGGTAGAAGATAAGGTTCCGTAGGAACAATTTTTTTTCCAGTCCTTCCTCTTTTTTTTTTGTTTTTTTTTTGAAAAACAAAAAAAAAAAGACGAAGTGTGAGGAGAAATGACAAAAAGGTATTGGAACATCAATTTGGAAGAGATGATGGAGTCAGGAGTTCATTTTGGTCATGGTACAAGAAAATGGAATCCTAGAATGGCACCTTATATCTCTGGAAAGCGCAACGGTATTCATATCCCAAATCTTACTATAACTGCTCGGTTTTTATCAAAAGCTTGTGATTTGGTTTTTGATGCAGCAAGTAGAGAAAAACAATTTTTAATTGTTGGTACAAAGAATAAAGTAGCTAATTCAGTAGCATGGGCTGCAATACGAGCTCAGTGTCATTATGTTAATAAAAAATGGCTCGGTGGGATGTTAACGAATTGGTACACTACAGAAATGAGACTTCATAGGTTCAGGAATTTGAGAGCGGAACAACAGATGGGGAAACTCGAACACCTTCCAAAAAGGGATGCGGCTGTGTTGAAGAGACAATTATTTCATTTACAAACATATATGGGTGGAATTAAATATATGGAGGGGTTGCCTGATATTGTAATCATCGTTGATCAGCAAGAAGAATATACGGCTCTTCGCGAATGTATTGCTTTGGGAATTCCAACGATTTGTTTTATAGATACAAATTGTGACCCCGATCTCGCGGATATTTCGATTCCGTCAAATGATGATACTACAGCTTCAATCCGATTAGTTCTTAACAAATTAGTATTCGCAATTTGTGAAGGTCGTTTTAGCTTTATACGAAATCCTTGAGTATACTAAACGAATAGATACATAGATATATATATATATAAGAATAAATATAAATGTAAAGAAAAAAAAAGATCGAATTACTTAATCTTGAATCGAAAAAATCATATGATTCACATAGTCAAGTTAAGAAAGAGGCAGTTGAATCAAAATAATTCTTTTTAAAGTGTGATTTTTGTTCAATATGGATGTTCTATTATGTTCCACCAATACCCTAACCAATACCCTAAAGGAGGGGTTATACAATATATCCGATGTGGAAGTAGGCCAACATTTCTATTGGCAAATAGTAGGTTTTCAAGTCCATGCTCAAGTACTTATTACTTCTTGGGTTGTCATTGCTATCTTATTAGTTTCAGCCACTTTAGCTGTTCGAAATCCACAAACCATTCCCACTGCCGATCAGAATTTTTTCGAATATCTCCTTGAATTCATTCGAGACGTGAGTAAAACTCA